GAGATGTCGTTTCTAGTCTATCTATTTCTATAAATGGAAAATTCTGGAAAATGGAAAGTTCTGGAAAATGGAAAGTTGAAAAATCGTTATATAATAATCCAAAAATTGCAATAGAAAAATAATCCAGAAATTGCAATAGAAAAGAAAAAGAGAGGTTTGAGATGATTTTTCAATCTTTTATACTGGATAATCTAGTATTCTTATGCATGAAGATAATTAATTCGATAGTTGTGGTCGGACTCTATTATGGATTTCTGACCACATTTTCCATAGGGCCCTCTTATCTCTTCCTTCTTCGAGCTAGGCTTGTGGAAGAAGGGACCGAGAAGAAAATATCAGCAACAACTGGGTTTATTACGGGACAGCTCATAATGTTCATATCGATCTATTATGCGCCTTTGCATTTAGCATTGGGTAGACCCCATATAATAACTGTCATAGCTCTACCCTATCTTTTATTTCAGTTCTTCGGCAAGAATCACAAAAACTTTTTGAATTATGGATACAATAATCCAAATTCAATACGTAATTTTAGTATTCAAAGAATCTTCTTTCAGAATCTTATTTTTCAGTTATTAAACCCCTTTTTTTTACCAAGTTCAATATTAATATGCAACAATATTAGGAAATAAAAAATACCAAATTAGTATAAAGATTACTATATAGAATATATATAATAAAATATACGAAGAAATTCGCCCGCCTCCTACATATTTGATAGCCTCTCCCATAAAAAAACTTGTAATACCTACTCCATTCGGAATTCCATCAATTATTTTTTTATCAAAAAAATAATTGAATTTGACTAATTTTCTTACACTCGTAATTAAAGATATATCATAAAAAACATCTATATAACCACGATTATATGACCAATCATATATGACATTTTGAAAATTATCAGCAACTTTTTTATTAAGAACACTTTTTTCAAATAAATTTAATAAATTCAAATTTAGTAAATATGAATAAACCGGTTTGTAAAAAAAAGACGCTATAAATATTCCTAAAAAAGTTAGAATCAACGAAAAAGTTGCATTGGTCAAAAATTCATACCAATCGATAAAATATTTTGAATTTTTATGTAAAAGGTCTATAAACGGAATTAACAATTTGGATAATAGATCCAAATCTATTTCTTTGTAACTGAAAGAAATTCCTACGGTCCCAACAAATAAAGTAAAGAGCACTAAAACAAGCATAGAAAATCGCATAGTATTGTCCGATTCATTAGGATATAAAGAAGCCGTTTTTTTAGTACCAAAATTGTTAATATCAAAAAAAAGACAGGTTATGTTTTTGACATCTTGATTAATGCGATGTGGATATATCTTCCGGATAAAAAAAGAAGTCATTTCATTATTTTTCATTCTTAGTAAAGCTAAGAAAAAATTTTTGTTTTTATATTTCTGTTTTACTTCTTTCTTCCCCCATAAAGATATTGAATAGAATGAACTATTTTTTTTTCCATTGAAATTTAAAAAATGAACGTTTAAATATCCTTCAAAAACAAGTAAATAGATCCGAAACATATAAAATGCAGTCAATCCTGCTGTACAACAAGCTATTATTGCAAAAATGGGTGAATACAACCAACTATCATTAAGAATCTCATCCTTAGACCAAAAACAGGCAAAAGGTGGAATACCGCAAAGAGAAAGCGTACCCACTAAAAACGAAGTTTTTGTAATTGGTACATGTTTTGTTAAACCGCCCATAAGAACCATATTTTGACTTTTAGCTGGAGAATATCCGACAAGAGCTTCCATTGAATGAATAATGGATCCAGATCCTAAAAACAACAATGCTTTTGAATAAGCATGAGTAATCAAATGAAATAAAGCGGCTCGATAAGATCCCATACCGAGAGCTAACATCATATAACCCAATTGAGACATTGTGGAATAAGCCAAATTTTTCTTAATATCTTGTTGAGCAATAGCTAAAGTAGCTCCTAATACTACCGTTATTATACCTATAAAAGCTATTCCGTTCATTATTGCCGGTAGAACTATGAAAAGAGGAAGAAGTCGAGCTACAAGAAAAATTCCCGCGGCTACCATAGTAGCAGCATGTATAAGGGCGGAAATTGGAGTAGGCCCTTCCATAGCATCTGGTAGCCATACATGAAGAGGAAATTGGGCGGATTTAGCGATTGAGCCACAAAATAACAAGAGGGCAAACAAAGTAACAAAAAAAATATTAACTTCATTTTTATAAATCAAGTTATTTATTATTTGAAACAAATCCCGAAATTCCAAACTACCCGTTATCCAATAAAGACCTAAAATTCCCAATAATAAACCAAAATCCCCGACACGATTAGTTACAAATGCTTTTTGACAAGCATTTGCCGCAATAGGACGTGTGAACCAAAAGCCTATTAATAAATAAGAACACATTCCAACCAATTCCCAAAAAACATAAATTTGTATCAAATTCGAACTTGTAACTAATCCCAACATTGAAATATTAAAAAGAGTCAGATAAGCAAAAAATCTCAAATATCCTTGATCATGAGACATATAATTATCACTATAAATAAGAACCAGAATGCCAACAGTAGTAATTAATATTGACATAATAGAAGTAAGTGAATCGATCAAGTACCCAAACTCTAAAGAAAGATCATTATTTATGGTCCAAGACCATACATATTGATAAAAAGAACTATTATTGATTTGATGAATAGAAAAATCAAGCGAAAACATCATAACTATAGTTAACAAGAAAATACTAGGAAAAGCCCACATACGGCGAAGATTTTTGGTTGCTGTCGGAAAAAGTAGAAGTCCCACTCCTATTAACATAGGAACTGGAAATGGAATAAAAGGTATGATCCATGAATATTGATGTGTATATTCCATACAATAAACAAAAAAATTCTGATTCTAATGAATTTTGTTTCTTATTCTTCGGTTTTTTTTATCTTTTTTGTAAAGAAGGGGTTCGGTTAATAAAAAGTAAACATAGAATTAATTAAAATAGAATGATCTATTATTAATTATTCTGAATCTTTATACAATATTTTTTTTTTTCAAAAACATTACTTCGTTTTTTTAACTAATTTAGTATTTTTTATTACAATAAACAATATCGATGTTTGGAAAACTTTACAAAAAGTATTATAATATTCAATGTTTTACTTGAAATAGTAAAAAAATGGGAATTAAGATAGATAAAATATATGGTTAATTAAAGATAAATATATTTTCATAAAAATGTCTTTCACATCGAATTCTATAACAATCAAAAACTTAATTATATGGCAGTTCCAAAAAAGCGCACTTCTATATCAAAAAAAAGGATTCGGAACACTTTATGGAAAAAGAAGGGATATTTTACAACATTGAAAGCTTTTTCATTAGCGCAATCTATTTTTACGGGGAATTCTAAAAGCTTTTTTTGTAACAACTACAAACGTTAGAATAATTGCAATTAACTAGATTCAACTATAAATTAGATATATAATCTAATATAGTATAATATTTATTTAGGATATTTACAGTATATCTATATATCTATATATAGATAGATATATAGATATATTTCTAATAGATTCTAAGGGAATTCTTTCAAATTCTTTTATTTAATGTTTAGTAAACAAATATTCTATTTTAATTGATTCTTTAAATCTCGACAATCTACTAAAAATTTGTTATTATGATTTCGAGTAAGCCGCTATGGTGAAATTGGTAGACACGCTGCTCTTAGGAAGCAGTGCTAGAGCATCTCGGTTCGAGTCCGAGTAGCGGCATGACATTTTATCTTCTAAAAAATAGGTCCTATAATAAACTCCATTCTTATTTCTATTCCTAGTATTTAGATTTTTTCATTCTATATGGTATTTTCAAGTTTAGAACATATATTAACTCATATATCGTTTTCAGTCGTATCTATTTTAATTTCAATTCATTTGATAACCTTATTATTTGTCAATGAAATCATAGGATTATCTAATTCGTCCAAAAAAGGCATGATAATAACTTTTTTTTGTATAACAGGATTGTTAGTTACTCGTTGGGTTTTTTCAGGCCATTTACCATTTAGTGATTTATATGAATCATTAATATTTCTTTCATGGACTTTTTCCATTTTTTATATGGTTCCTTGCTTCAAAAAACCTAAAAATTACTATTTAAATACAATAATAACACCAAGTGTTATTTTTACCCAAGGCTTTGCTACTTCGGGTCTTTTAACCAAAATGCATAAATCCTTAATATTAGTACCTGCTTTACAGTCCCATTGGTTAATGATGCACGTAAGTATGATGATATTGGGTTATGCAACTCTTTTATGCGGATCATTATTATCAGTGGCTATTTTAGTCATTACATTTCAAGAACTCATACAAATTCTTGGTAAAAGCAAGAATTTTTATTTTTTAAATGAATCATTTTCTTTTGCTGAAATCAAATACATGAATATGACTGATAAAAAAAATGTTTTCAAAAAAAATTCTTTTTTGTCTTATAGAAATTTTTATAGATCTCAATTTATTCAACAATTGGATCGTTGGGGTTATCGTACTATTAGTCTAGGTTTTATCTTTTTAACGATAGGTATTATTTCAGGAGCAGTATGGGCTAATGAGGCATGGGGATCATATTGGAATTGGGATCCAAAGGAAACTTGGGCTTTTATTACTTGGACTATATTCGCGATTTATTTACATACTAGAAAAAAGAAAAAATTAGAAGATATAAATTCTTCAATAGTTGCCTCCATGGGTTTTCTTATAATTTGGGTATGTTATTTAGGGATAAATCTTTTAGGAATAGGACTACATAGTTATGGTTCATTTACACCTAATTGAATTAAAATAAGTAAAGAACTTCACAAATACAAATATCGAAAACATAATATAGATAAAATAATAAAAAAAACTTCGAATAAAATGATTGAGAACCCTTTGAATCAAATACTGTAGTAGTGATTCAAGGGGTTCTCAAAACACCAAACATATTCAATTAGAATTCAAATTCATTTTTATGTAATTAATATAATACAAAAGAAATATAGGTTTTTGTATTGTGCATAGGATTTCTTTTTTTATTTAAATTTTTATTTATTCGTGAAAACTATCTATAAAAAATTAGATAGAATAGCTTCAACCTTGTCAGCCGAAAATGAAAAAATAAAATCTGGATAAATGCCAATACTTATTACGGGTATAAGGATAGAAATTGAAATAAATAATTCTCGTGGCCCCGAATCAAAAAAATAAGAATTTGGTGTATTAAAAAGCTTATATCCATAGAACATTTGACGTAAGATAGATAATAAATAAATAGGAGTTAATATCATTCCAACTGCTGTTACAAAAGTTATTAGTATTTTTGTGATTACAAAATATTTTTGGCTAGTAATTATTCCCAATAAGACTAAAAATTCTGCAACAAAACCGCTCATGCCTGGCAATGCAAGAGAAGCCATCGATAAGATAGTGAAAACCGTGAATATTTTTGGCATTGGAATAGCCATTCCACCCATTTCGTCGAGATAAAGAAGACGTAGTCTATCATAACTAGTTCCCGCCAAGAAAAAAAGCGCAGCGCCAATAAATCCGTGAGATATTATTTGTAAAATAGCCCCGTTGAGACCTGTATCGCTTATAGAACCAATTCCTAAAATTAAGAAACCCATATGAGATACTGAGGAATAAGCTATTCTTTTTTTTAAATTGCGTTGACCAAGAGATGTTGAAGCTGCATAGATTATTTGAATTGAACCTAATAGCATTAACCAGGGAGAAAATATAGAATGAGCGCGAGATAATAATTCCATATTAATTCGAATCAACCCATATGCTCCCATTTTTAATAATATTCCGGCTAAAAGCATACAAGTGCTGTAATGTGCCTCTCCATGGGTGTCTGGTAACCATGTATGTAAGGGTATAATTGGTGATTTGACAGCAAAAGCAATAAGAAACCCGATATATAATATTATTTCCAGCGCCACGGGATATGATTGATTAGTTAACGATTCGAAATTTAATGTTGGTTCATTAGAGCTATAGAAACCCATACCCAGAATTCCCAGTAATAAAAAAACAGAACTTCCCGCAGTGTACAAAATAAACTTTGTAGCTGAATACAAACGTTTTTTTCCACCCCACATAGATAAAAGTAGATAAATGGGAATTAATTCTAATTCCCACATGATGAAAAAAAGTAAAATGTCTTGAGAAGAAAATGTTCCTATTTGACCACTATACATTGCTAACATCAGGAAATAGAATAATTTGGATTCTCGAGTAACCGGCTGAGCCGCTAACGTAGCTAACGTAGTGATAAATCCCGTCAATAAAATGGGTCCTAGAGAGAGTCCATCTATTCCTAATCTCCAGTAAAAGTCAAAAAAATTGATCCATTTATAATTTTCTGTCAATTGGATTAGTGGATCATCCTGTTCGAAATGATAACAAAATACATAGGCTGTTATAAGGAGATCCATTAAACATATACAAATAGTATACCATTTAATTACTTTATTTCCTTTATGGGGAAATAAGAAAATTAAGGAACCCCCGACTATTGGCAAAATGACAACTGTTGTTAACCAAGGAAAATAATTCGTGATAAAAATAAGATATATTTAGACTAGAAAAACCCGCGCTCAAAATAAAAAAGGAAATCTTTTTTTATTTTGAGCGCGGGTTTTTGCCAGTAAAAAAACGTACTTGTGTGCGGTTCTTTTTGAAACGTATCAATAAGCTAGACCCATGCTTCGAGTTGTTTCATGCCATAAATAAACTCTAACACTTAAGAAATCCGTCGGACAGGCGGATTCACACCTCTTACAACCAACACAGTCCTCTGTTCTTGGGGCAGAAGCAATTTGTTTAGCTTTACATCCGTCCCAAGGTATCATTTCTAATACATCCGTTGGGCAGGCTCGGACACATTGAGTACATCCTATACATGTATCATAAATCTTTACTGAATGTGACATTGAATCGTAATCCTTGAACATAAAAAATTCAACATTTTCAATCTAGTAAACTCGTAAACGAATTTATATATATATTAGATGCCAGATGAATCAATGATTTATAAGAATTTTGCTAATCAAAATCTACTTATAGATTAATTAATAATAAGAGAATAGAACCAAGATACTTTGATTTCTTATCTTTGTTTTCGCAAACATGATTCTAATTTATATATTATATATGCTAATTTGAATTTCTTAATAGTACACACTAAATATAAATTCTACTTTTTTTATTTTTGATGGGTAATATTATTTATTCAACAAATTTGATTGATTGATACGGGTTGATTTTCTATTACGATAAATTGAGGAAACAATAGCCGGTCCGATAGCTGCTTCAGCAGCTGCAATAGCTATAACAAAAATGGAAAAAATATTTCCTTTTAATTGTCGACTATCAAAAAAATCAGAAAAGGTTACGAGATTTATATTAACTGCATTCAGTATAAGTTCAAGACACATAAGGGCTCTAACCATATTCCGGCTCGTGATCAACCCATATATACCTATAGAAAATAAATAGGCACTCAAAACAAGTGCATGCTCGAATATCATTGACCAACTCCTTATCAATTTTTATGCATTTCGATATGAACAAGAAGAATTCAACGGATTTTCTTGACTAATATAATAAGTCTACAACAAAATAAAGTATTCGCAATAAAAAAAAAGATTTTATACAGAAATATTTGTTTTCATTCACATAGAATTCAACAAAAAGAAATGTGATAAAATCTAAAAAAAAATTGAATTTTGGTTTAGATTATTAGTTCTAAAAATTTCTTATTGGCGAGCCACGACGATAGCACCTATCAAAGCAACTAAAAGGATTATTGAAATTAGTTCAAATGGAAGAAAAAAATCTGTTGATAAATGAATTCCAATCTGTTGACTAGTACTTATTAAATCTTGCTCTATAATCTGATTGGGTCTTGTAGTCCAAATAATCCCGTGCCATGATGTATCTAGAATAGTAGTTATTAGTGAAACAAAGATACTTGTACAAACCATCAAAGTAATTCCATCCCCAACGGTCCAAAGACGAAAATCTTGGTAATATTCTGAACCATTCATAAACATCACAGCAAATATTATTAAAACATTTATAGCGCCCACATAAATAAGTAGTTGTGATGCAGCTACAAAATGGGAGTTTGATAAAATATAGAATAAAGATATACAAACAAGAACTAGGCCCAATGAAAAAGCAGAAAAAATAGGATTCGTAAATAATACTACTCCCAGACTTCCTAATATAAGACCCGATCCAAGAAAGACTAAAAGAAAATCATGTAGCGGTTCGGGCAAATCCATTCTATGTAAAATAAGATATAAATAAATCGAAATTTCATGACCTTATTGATATGACCAGGAAAAAAACTTATTAAATACTAAAATTATCTCCGCATTGAATTTTACCAACTCCTAACATAAGAGGTGTGAGTTGCTATAGGTACAGTTGTGATAGGAGCAATGTCATTTCATTCTTTTCTTTATGTGAAAGAGTAATTTAAAAATAAACGAATATATATATCCGTATTTTATTATTTTTATATTTTAGATAAGTATTCTATTATTTTCATTTTTAGAAGAATTTTAGAAATAATTAATTGAATTTTATTTGAATTGTTCTAATTGTAAAATCATCAATTACTGACACTGGTAAACGGCCCAAAGCAATTTGATTATAATTTAATTCGTGGCGATCATAAGTTGAAAGTTCATATTCTTCGGTCATTGATAAACAATTTGTTGGACAATACTCAATACAGTTACCACAAAATATACAGATTCCGAAATCAATACTATAATTAAGCAACTGTTTCTTTCGAATATCTGTTTCTAGTTTCCAATCAACAACGGGTAGATCGATGGGACATACACGAACACATACTTCACAAGCAATGCATTTATCAAATTCAAAATGTATTCGACCGCGGAAACGTTCTGATGATATTATTTTTTCATAAGGATATTGAATAGTTACGGGTAACCTATTTGCATGAGATAGGGTAATCGTGAAACCTTGACCAATGTACCTTGCAGCTCGGACTGTTTGTTGACTATAATTTATGAATCCAGTTACCATAAGGAACATATCGTGAATATCTCTGAATATTTTTTTCTTTCTCTTGTTTGACACAAGTTATGAATATATTAAAGTCCACTTTTTTTTACAGTGAAAACAGTTGAGACGAAGTTGTTAATAATAGATTGCCGAGAGAAATGGGTAAAAGAAATTTCCACCCAAGATTTAATAATTGATCTATTCTTAGCCTAGGCAAAGTCCATCTTGTTGCAATAGAAAGGAATAAGAATAAATAAGTTTTAGCTAGTGTAATAAAGATACCAATTATCGTTACAAAAACTCCATATGTTTGATTTATTTCAAAAAAGTCAGAAACGAATATGTATGGAATAGAGATATTTGAACCACCAAAGTAAAGAACTGTTACAAATAAGGAAGAAATTAATAGGTTTAAATAGGAAGCAACATAAAATAAACCAAATTTGATACCCGAGTATTCGGTTTGATAACCCGCTACTAGTTCTTCTTCCGCTTCCGGTAAATCAAAAGGTAATCTTTCACATTCTGCTAGCGAAGAGATTAGAAAAACAATGAAACCCATAGGTTGACGCCACAAATTCCATCCCCAAAACCCATATTTTGATTGTGCATCAACTATATCAACTGTACTTAAACTGTTAGATAATCCTAGTCGGTGATGACATTACTGTTACCATCTCTATTACAGAACCGTACATGAGATTTTCATCTCATACGGCTCCCTTAAAGCCTTAAAAAAATCTAAGGATCGGTCCGATTATTTATCCCTTGATATATCTCTAAGATAGATAATATTCTATTTTATCGGACGGTTCCGAATTAGACCTATTGAATTCTGTCTGTTCTAAATAAAGAAATTTGAAAATAAATACATTTAATAAAGAAAAAATTAAATACATTTTAACATTTCTTTAAATAAAGAAAAAATACAAAAAGTACTTCTGAATTGATCTCATCCTTTAAAAAATTCAAATTTAAATTTGTTGAGTAATAACTTAATTCTTCCATAAAATCATAAAATACTCTTTTCAAATTATCAATAACTCCCCCATCATTTTCGATTACGAAAAAGAATTATACATGTTCCTTTTTTAAATTATGACATGAATTCTATCTCCATAAATATGGATATAAGACAAAAAAGAAAAGGGGGATCTCTTTTTTTTTTTCGTTATTATCCTAGTCTTTTTTGTGCAAGTAAAAGAAAAGGAGACTTCCAAAAATTAAAGGATTATTTCGTTTCTGATAGTTATTTATTTAATTGGTGGATGGAAGTATACTCTGGATCGGAATTATGGGGAGTACTACCTTATTTTTTCTACCAACGGAAAGCCCCAATTAGTATTCTTTTTCTATTATACATAAATATAAAAGTTCTTTTGGATATTTTTTAAAATATACGTTACTAATCCTTTGTGTATTTTGGTGTTTCTAATCATCCATTCATTTTTTATTAATCCCTTATTTATGTTATTTATGTTACTATATGTATGCTAATTCATACAAATGAATCATATTTAAAATTTGAAAAGGGTTGGTCTTTTATGCCCGCTTCAAGACAGGATGACTAATCAACCAACCTTGGGAAAAACAACCACTTCTACCTATAATTAAATTCCTTTTTTTTTCACTTAATTCTTATACATAGAAAATGAGACTAAATATTTTTACTGCAATTTAAAATCATCATCTTTTCTATTAACTATAAGTAATATAGTATTCTAAAAATTATATTCAAAAGAAGCTGTTTTATTGCACTCATATAACTATCTGATTAAATTCTTCAATCCGAATGCGAAAAAAAATAAATTAAATAGATATATATTCAATTTATTTTCCTACTTTACTACAAAGTACTATAAAGAGAGGGGTATAGCAAATAGTATCAAAAAATTTCTGTCTCAACGAATCGCACGTAGAGATATCGATAACACACATAGAGTTAATGGTATTTCATAACTAATCGATTGAGCAGCTGCTCGTAGACCACCCAAAAAGGAATATTTATTATTTGACCCATATCCTGACATAAGAAGTCCAATGGGAGCAATACTCGAAATAGCAATCCATAAAAAAACACCAATATTCAGATCAGATAAAACAAAGTTATAGCCAAAAGGAATTACTGAATAGCTTATTATAATGGATATGACTGATATAGATGGTCCTATACTGAATAAACGAATATCTCCTCTAGATGGAATAAGATTCTCTTTGAAAAGTAATTTTGTTCCGTCTGCTAGAGCTTGAAGAACTCCAAAAGGACCTGTGTATTCAGGTCCAATACGTTGTTGTATCCCTGCGGATATTTCCCTTTCTAACCATACAATTGCTAGTACACTTATCGTAATTCCCAATATAAGAATAAAAATAGGAGCAAATACCCATATAATTCCATATATCTCTTTAAAATATTCCAATTTGAAAAAAAAATGGATATCTTGTATTTCTGTTAAATAAATTATCATTTCAACGATCAACTTCTCCCATAATAATATCTATGCTACCTAGTATTGTCATAATATCGGCCAATTTCATTCTTTTAACTAATTGAGGAAGAATTTGCAAATTGATAAAACCTGGCGGACGAATTTTCCATCTCCAAGGAAAACCATTTTGATCCCCTATTAGAAAAATTCCCAATTCTCCCTTGGGGGCTTCAATTCTTACATAAAGTTCTTGTTTTGGCAATTCAAAAGTCGGAGACGGTTTTTTACTAATAAATCGATACTCAAACTCATTCCATTCTGGCTCTTTTTCTCTATCAAAGCAACGAATTTCTAAATTTTCATATGGTCCGCCGGGAATTCCTTCCAAAGCCTGTTGAATAATTTTTATGGATTCCATCATTTCACCAATTCGAACTAAATAACGAGCTAACGAATCTCCTTCTTTTTGCCATTGAACTTCCCAATCAAATTCTTCGTAACATTCATAATTATCCACTTTACGGAGATCCCATTGTATTCCGGAAGCTCGAAGCATGGGTCCTGATAAACCCCAATTTATTACTTCCTTTATATCAACTACACCTACCCCCTCAACCCGTTCTAAAAAAATAGGATTTCGCGTAATAAGTTTTTGATATTCAACAATTCTTGTTAAAAAATAATCGCAAAAATCATAACATTTATCTACCCAACCATAAGGTAGATCAGTCGCTACCCCCCCGATACGAAAAAAATTATGCATCATTCTCATACCCGTCGCAGCTTCAAATAGATCATATATTAATTCTCTTTCTCTGAAAATATAGAAGAAGGGAGTTTGTGCACCAATATCGGCCATAAAAGGTCCTAGCCATAGTAGGTGAGAAGCTATACGACTTAACTCCAACATTATTACTCGGATATAACTGGCTCTTTTAGGTACTTGAATATTTCCCAACTGTTCTGGTCCATTTACAGTTATTGCTTCTGTGAACATAGTAGCTAAATAGTCCCAACGTGTTACATAAGGCAAATATTGTATAATTGTTCGGTTTTCCGCTATTTTTTCCATTCCTCTATGTAAATAACCCAATATTGGTTCACAATCAATAACATCCTCACCGTCTAGAGTAACAAGAAGTCTAAGAACACCATGCATTGATGGGTGGTGAGGTCCCATATTTACTATCATGAAGTCCTTTCTTGTAGTTGAGATATTCATAGGTTTTTCCTCGATTTATTCTTTTATGAATCGCTTAAAAAAAAAGTTCATCAAAATTCAAGATCTAATAAATCGAATAATTGAGAATTACTCTTCAATTTAACGAATTTGTGACTCTCGAATATCAAACTGATTTATTAATTTTTTATACCGTATTCTATCTTTCTTTGACAAATAAGACAGCAATCTTTGTCGTTTTCCCAAAATTTTACGTAAACCTCTTTGAGATAAATAGTCTTTTCGGTGCAATTCAAAATGTGAAGTAAGTCTTCGTATTCTATTGGTAAATTTGAATATTTGAAATTCAACCGATCCTGGGTTTTTTTCTTTTTTTTCTTGTGAAATAACAGATATAAATGAATTTTTTACCATAAAAAAATGAAAGTTTTTCCCTTATCTTCGCTTTTTACTTTTTATAGAGATTTTTATTGATCAGTAATAGTAATGACACTAATTTTTAATTTTTGATAGAAATCTAAATTTACTTAATTTACTTAAGAATTCTTTATTTTTTTACAATCGAATTAATTCTTATAAATAATAAATTGAATCAATGCAATTTAAATAGATATAAAGGAGACTGTTTTTATAGATTCACCATAAAAAATGGTCTACTTAAAAAAAAAAAAGAATTTTGTTGATTCTTTTTTTATCTAAGGTATATATCAGTGAATTAGTATCAATGCCATACCATAATGCGTGTCTTTTTTTATGTTATGTATCTATATCTATCTATATAGATAGATATAGATTAATTTGTCTTCTATTTACCATATTTATATGGTAAATAGAAGGCAAATTCGGATTAACTAATTTTCACTCACGGATACATCTGTATCCTTACTATACTGAAACGGCTTCCATTATGGGTATTAAACCAATATCTATTTATACAAGCTAAATCTTCTAATCGATATTTTGGCCAAAGAAAAATTTTGAAATTCATTAGTTTTTTTTTATCTTTCTCAAAATATTTTCTTTTTTTAGTCAAAAGTGGAAAACCTTTTTTGACTTTATTTTGATTATAAAATATGGTGTTTCTATACATACTATTTTTATTCGTTGGATTTAAACAAATTAGAATTCTCAATTCTCTACGACGTCTAGTGGATAAAATGTTTTCAGGAACAAGTAAATTATAATTGTCTTTTTCTTTTTTTTCTGTTATTTTTTTATTTCTTGTAATATATTTATCAAAATTTTTCTTATTAACATGAATTTTTTCTGGATATTTGTGATAAATTTTGCGTTTATTCTTTTGAATTAATGAAAGACCCATGGTTTGATACATAAAAAATTGTTTATTGTTTTTTCTAGACAGGCGAACTGGTTCGATAACAAATATTTCTTTTTTCATAAATTTGTTATTTTTCTTTTTCCTTAAGCCCAGAAGAATTAAATTCTTCTGACTTTGAATCATCATAATATCTAGACCTAGTTCTCCTCTTTGAATAGAGGCTATTGTAATTTCTCTTAAATTTTTTAATCGAATCAGGAGACAATATACTTTGACATTGTTAAATATTCTTTGACCTAAGAAATTATTCCAATTTAAATGTAAAATCCAAAAATTTCTTAGTAAGAAATTTAGTTCTGCCTCCATCTTGTTCTTGTCTTTCTTTTTCTTTATACCCTTACTATTCTTTTCACTGTCTGATCCTAGATAATCATTTTCAATATCTTTTTCTTGGTTTGAGATAGATAATTCAAGATTTCTTTCATCGGGGTATTCTGCTTTTGCCCGATTTCGAGTCTCTAACTCCAATTCAAAAGATTCATTTTTTTTCTTTCTAGTAATGTTATTTTTAGTTTCACTAACATTTTGATTTACATTAGAAGATAAAAAAAGTAATTTGATTGGTATAACCTGCGAGTTACCCCTATATGCGTTATAAAATATCACAAATTTTGAAAAGAACCAAAATTCTGGATTCGATATGAAACGATTTTGTATTTCTCTATTGATTCCCATCCAATCAAAATACTTTCTATCCAGATTTTTTTCCATATCTAGAATCACATCTTCCGATATATAATTCTTGATAAAGAGATTATCTATGATATCCAATAATTCTTTTTTATACGTGTTGTAATTAGAAGAAATCACTTGGTTTTTTTTTACTTGAAATAGGGATTTATATCGATAAATATATGAGTCTTTTTTATCTGCATAATTGATAAAATTATAAGATAAAAGATCGTATCTATATAGTTTTCTAATTTTTTTTTTTAATGCGTCTACTTGTTGTTCTTTGTAAAGAATTAATCGGCTTTTTTCATATAAATCGCATTTTGTTAAATCTTTATTTTGAGCTATACGACATTCAGTTATTCTATTTCTCCATTTTTGTGGTACTAATCTGGACCATCTACTTTTAGATAAGTCATATTGATAATAATGATCCTTTAACCAATTTGTCCATTGATTTATTACAGAATTGAGAGGGTTCTTATCTTTTAATTTAGAATGAAATATTCCTTGTGCTCCAAAAAAAGAATCCTTTATTTCATTTTTCAGAAAAAAAAAATTTCCATGATATTGAAAAACAGACCTTAACTTATATATGTTTATGTTAATAATTCGGGTGTGTAATAAATTAAAAAATACATATGCTTGTGACAAAAAGGAGATGTCACAAGAATTATGTAAATTCGGATTTCTAGTATGAAAATATTTGTGTAAAATTGAAATAAAGCTAATTATACTTTGATTTGTTTTATAAATTCTTTCGGCATTTGCTTCATTATCATAAATGGATTTATTAAACAATTTTTTTGTTAATTCAAGAAAAAGTTGTATATTGATCCTCGGAATACAACTGATATATAGAAAGATATCTCTGTATAGCTTTTTCATGAAAAATTTAAAAAAAGAATGTGATTTACGAGTTAATCGAGCATTTTTTCTTTTTTGTAATATCTGCCATTTTTTTTTTTCTAATTCTACCCTTTTACTATCATAAGTGGTTTTGTTCGAATGAATATTTGTCTCTGAAATTACAAGCCATTTTTTTTTCCATTTTTTTTATAACTGCTTTTCTTTTAGCATTAATATCCTTTATTTTTTTTTTTTTCAATGAACAATTTACTGAATTTATCGATTGAATTGAAATGGTTGTTTCAAAAATCATTGGATTATTCTTATAAATTGTTGAATCTTTTTTGCTTTCGTTAAATTCATCTATCTTTTTGAATTTAAAATTAATAAATAAAAATTTGAAAAATTGTTTTATTTTCGTTAGGCCTAGAATACTTTTGAGAATACTTTTCAGAATACTTTCGATAATATTTTTGCTAATCCTTTTTGCTTTTTCTATTAAGATAGTTAGAAACAATTTCAATTTTTCACTTAAAACTTTTAGAACTCGAAAAGTGAAAAATTGAAATTGTTTCGTTTTTTTTTTTAGTTCTTTAAAAATGGGGTCAAAAAAGAATGAAAATCTATTTTTTTGGGGAGAACCAGAAAAGGGCAAGTCTACTTCCATCCCCCAAACTGTTAGAAAACAAAAGTTCTTTTTTTTCATTAGATCCTTTTTCTTTTCATTGGATCGTAGCTTAGATTTGTGCCAAGGTTTGAGACGAAAAGGAAATAATATCTTTATCTGAATACCATCTGTTAGCCATTTTTTTGGAAATTCTCTTTCGGATAATTGAACGCCATTATACGTGCATTTAATATACATTTCTCTCTTCCAATCCCTATAATCTTCCGACCATTCGGGAAATTGAAAAAAGAGTATACGAGCAATATTTTTAATTATTATCAATGAAGGTAATAGAATATATTTTCTAAGAATGGATTGGGTTATTAATAAAACACCTCTTATTACTTGAGCAAATATAATGCTATCCCAGGCTTCTGCTATTTCTATACGTTTTCTTTCCTCATTTTCCTTTTTTTTTTCCTCCTCTTTTTTCGAACTTTCTTTTGTCCTTTCCTCTGTATAACTCGAAATTTCAAATTCTTCCTTTTTTCGCATCCAAGTTTTTAACATAAAAAAGATTTTCATTGATTTGAAACTATCAAAAGAAAAGAATAAAGGTTTTTCTATTTTATCCAAAAAAAGGGGGGAATGTACCCGTTTTTGAAAAAATTTCCAAGTAACTGTTTTACGCCTTTGAGCACGTATAGATCCTTTTATTATGTCTCGCCGAAAATCCGATTGTTGGGAATAACGTATTAAAGCCAATTCATTTTTTTTTTTTTCAGCATTATCAGTATCTCCTGTAGGATTATAAGTATCGTACTTCTTAAAAAATTTAGATTTATTAGTCAAAATGACGACACGTTTGGCTTTTCTAGAACGAATTTGATAATTCTCTGCTTCATTTTTTCCCTCCAGTTGTTCCAATTCGTCAATAAATTTATATGACCATCGAGGAACTTTTTTACGGATTTCGTTTATTCTAATACACTTTGTTCTATTTCCATTTACTATTGTTTTTTCGTTCAAATCAGTTCTAATTGCATCAAATAATATTTTTATTATTTGTTTTTTTTCTTCTTCATAATTAATGAAGACTTGTTCATGTTCTGGAAATAAAGAAAGTGCTTCAAAACTCAAGCTTGATACTAATTTTTTTGAAAATTTACTGATTAGATTAAAAAAAAAAAATGTAGTTACTAAAGATTTTCTATCAAATATATTTATTTTTTTTTCTAATTCTTGATAATTAGAATTACTATTATTTTTTTGATAAGTATTATTTGAAATAAGGATACCATGAATTTTATTTATAAAAATGGTATTTTTTTTGTAAATTTTTTCATATTGGATT